GGGGGGGTGTGCAGTGGTTTGTTGCCCCGGCTCAGGGTGTATTTATTTAATATGTATAATTATATTTTTTCAAATTATAAAAATGTTATGATTTTTTTTAAATGTTTATTTCCTTTCGTACTAAAAAATTTCTTTTTTGAATTGTAGATAGAAACCTTCCTGTCTTGCGACGGAATGAACTCAAATCATGTAAGATTTTAAAGGTCGAACAGACCCACCCTTTATAACTTCTGCGTTACATGGATATCTCAATTCAACATAGAGGTGACAAACTTTAACTTCGATAAGGTCTCTAAATTAAAATTATCCTGTTATCCCTAAGGTAGCTTTTATTTATTGATCGTTATTTTTTTAATTTAATAATAACGGGTCATTATTACCTACTTTAATAATTGTTAAATTTATTTATTATACAATAAGTAATTAATTACATTGTTTACCTTTGTTTCTTTTAAAAGGCAGTCGCCCCAACTAAACTACCTAACTTTCTTTTTGTAATTATTTAAAATTCCTTTATACAGAAAGAAATAGTTAAGCTCTATAGGGTCTTTTCGTCTTACAATTTTAAATAGCATCTTGACTATTATTTCAATTTCATAATATTCTAATTAAGACAGCTAAAAATTCGTTCAACCATTCATACTATCCACTAATTAAGTGGCGAGTGATTATGCTACTTTATTACGGTCAAGATACCGCATCCGTTCAGTTGAATTATAGAGTTTATTTCAGTTTATCAACCACTGGGCAGGTTACACTTTGAATTTTAGTCTTAGCTATGTTTTTGGTAAACAGTCGATATTTAGTTTGCCGAGTTCCTTAAAAAGAATGTGTATATTATTTATTTCTACTTGATTTAGTTAAGTACAAACTTTTCTATTATTTTTTATTTTTGTTAGTAATAGTTTTCATTTTTTATTTAGACTTTGTATTTCTCTATTCAAAATTTAAATAGAAACCCTTAGAAATAAATTATTTTTACTCATATTTACATTATCTTTTCTACTTATTTCTAATTAATTATTGTAGAAAGCTTTGTTACCATTATCAAATTTTTTATATTATTTTAATTTTATTCTTTTAATTTTAAAAAAGTGAACTGTTACGTTTTCTTAAAATTAAGGCTGTTTCTAAGCCCATTTCTTTTTTAATATTATTTATTAAATTTATAATTAATTTTTATGTATTAAATTTTGATTAAGGTTTTTTCCTTTTAAAAATTAAATATTTATACTTAATTTTTTTATGTTTTTTATTAAACATTTCACTTATATAAATTTCACAAAGAACCAGCTATATCCGTATTCGATTAGTTTTTCGCTGCTAATCTTAAATCTTTCAAGAATTTTTTTACATTCATTGATTATTACTAATTATTATTTAAGATTAGATCATACGGTTTCGGGTAATGAAATTTTAAATTGTTAAATTTTAAAATTACTTCATTTTTACTTGTAAATCCATTATACAAAAGGTAATTGTTTTTCAACTTTTGTTTTATTGTTTTTTATGATTTCCTTCATAGTACTTTCTCTATTAGTGGTTAATTTATTTACTTATTTATTTTCGTATTTTTAATTTCATTCGCCATTACTATTAAAAAAATCTTTTTTAAATACTAAGATGTTTCAATTCGTTTTTATAAACCTTATTAGGTAATTATAATAATTTAATTTCTAATTAACCCTTATCATTGAACAATAAAAAAATACTGATTTATTTTTGTGTAAAACTTTTTAAATTTTAAAAGTTTTACGTTTCATCATTAAATGATGAATAAATTTTATTATGATGGTCCTGAATTTTCTCAAATTAGTTTTCCAGATGTAGGTTCTCCTTTAGCTGAACAACTAGTTAAATTTCATGATAATGTGATGTTTGTCGTAGTTTTTATAACGATTTTAGTTGGGTGATTGATGGTATCAGCTTTTGTTAATAAAAGTTATTATAAGTACTTAACTCATGGAACTTTAATTGAAATTGTATGAACTATTATACCTGCTGTAATCTTAGTTGGTATTGCTTTTCCCTCTTTACAATTATTATATTGTTTAGATGAAGTAACAGATCCTTTTATTACTATAAAAGCAGTTGGGCATCAATGGTATTGATCTTATGAATACTCCGATATCGAAGAAGGTTCTATAGAATTTGATTCTTATATGGTTAATAGTAATGACTTAAGTGTAGGAGAAATGAGATTATTAGAAGTAGATAATAGAATAATTTTACCTGTTAACTCAGAAGTAAGAGTAATAATAACAGGAGCAGATGTTATTCATTGTTTTGCTGTACCTTCTTTAGGTGTAAAAGCTGATGCAATTCCTGGTAGATTAAATCAAGTAAGATTTTTAGCAAAACGTACTGGATTATATTATGGTCAATGTTCTGAAATTTGTGGTTCAGATCATTCATTTATGCCTATTGTTGTTGAAGTAGTTCCAATGAAAGATTTTATTAAATGGGTTATAGACCAGAAAGAAGAATTATAATGTGTTCTTATTTTGATCAATTTATAGTTATTCAATTCTTCCATCCTTTTATTTCAGATTCACTTCTAATTATAATTTGTGTATTACTAATTATTTATTTTATAAATAAGACTTACATAATTCCGACTCGTATTCAAAGTATTGTAGAAATGATTATAGATCATTGACAAGATCAAGTTAAAGAAAATTTTGATAATAAATATTTTAGTTTACCTTTATTAAGTTTATTCTTATTTATACTTTTTATGAATGCTTTTGGTTTCTTTTTATTTGCTTTTCCAACCACTACCCATATTTCTGTAACTTTTGGTATGGCTTTAAGTGTTTGGTTAGGGGTTATAATTTATGGTTTTATCAAATTTAAATTTAATTTTTTTAGTCAATTTTTTCCTCCTGGTGCTCCATTATACATGTCACCTTTATTAGTTGCTATTGAATTAGTAAGTAATTTTTCAAGACCTATAGCTTTAGGTCTTCGTCTTGCTGCTAATTTAACTGCAGGTCATTTATTATTGTCTATTATAGCAGAGTTTGGTTGTAAGTTATTATGAGCAGCTCCTACTTTTAGTATTTTTAGTACATTAATTATTATAGCAATGACTTGTTTGGAATTAGGGGTTTTAGTTATACAAGCTTATGTTTTTTCTTTATTAAGTTTAATTTATTTGAAGGATAGTTATCATTTACATTAATGAACCTAAAAATTAATAAAGTTCAATATAGGTGTTTACACCCTTACCATTTAGTAGATCCAAGTCCTTGACCATACCTATTAAGTTGCTCTGCATTAATCACTACTTTAGGTGCAGTAATTTATTTCCATTTTTCAAAATCTTTGTTATTATCTGTAGGAGTAATTAGTCTTTTTACAATAATGTATTTGTGATTAAAAGATGTTGTTCGTGAAAGTACTTTTATGGGGTTTCATACTGTAGCTACAATAAAAGGTTTAAAATTAGGGTTTATTTTATTTATAGTATCTGAAATTTTATTTTTTTTTTCCTTTTTTTGGGCATTTTTTCATAGTAGTTTATCCCCCTCTGTAGAAATTGGGGTTATGTGACCTCCTCAAGGAATTCATGCTCTTAATCCTTTTGGTGTACCTTTATTAAATACTGCAATTTTACTGAGTTCTGGTGCTACAGTAACTTGAGCACATCATAGTATTATTTATGGTAATAGAGACCAAGCATTAAAAAGTCTTGGTTTAACTATATTTTTAGGTGCATTTTTTAGTCTTCTTCAAGCTATAGAATATATAGAAGCTCCATTTTCCATTGCAGATTCTGTTTATGGTTCTACATTTTTTGTAGCCACAGGTTTTCATGGTTTACATGTATTAATTGGTACTATTTTTTTAGGTATTTGTTTGATAAGATTAAATTATTCTCATTTTACAAAATCTCATCATATTGGTTTTGAATTTGCTAGTTGATATTGGCATTTTGTGGATGTAGTGTGATTATTTTTATATGTTTGTATTTATTGATGAGGTAGTTAACCTTTGTTAGAGTAAATCAATGGTAGATTACCAGATTCATAATCTGGAAGTTGTGAGTTCGATTCTCTCCTCTAATATATGAAATTAAGTAAAATAACATTGTTTTTGATTATATTGTGTATTTTGTTTTGATTTTCTAACACATGAGATGTGTATAAATATATTGAACTTTTACCTATTTCAATAACAAAAAATCTTGTTGTTATTAGAATAGTAAAATTTATTGTATTATTTGTTTTATTTTATATTACTATAACAGACCTAAGTTTGTGTGATTGTTATCGCTATTATTCTGGTGAATTTTCTTGTATTTACCCAAAAGTTTGAAGATACACATGTTCTAAATTAAAAAAATCCCGTTTAGGGAGAAAAATTTTATCTAGGCTATTACCAATATACATTCAAAATTATGTTTTTTTTAGGTATTCTAAAGAACCAGAATATCTTGATAAAATATTTTATTTAAAATTTATTGCATTATTTCTTTGAATTTTAGTATGTATAAAGATATAAGTTATTTAATATGTTTACTAAAGTAATATATATATATATATTTATGTTAAATATATAGTATATTAATATAAAATGAATAATACTAGTAAAAGTTTGAGGCTTATATTAGTACATGTCTCAGTTAGATTTTACATTGTATATGATTCATTATTTAGATATAGTTACAATTTTTTACTTACTTACTTGTTTTATTTTAATTGTTTTAGTAGGAAGATCAATTAACGGTGGAGCAAGAAAGAAGGGGTAGTTACCCCTTTGAAAGATAAAACAGTCTTATGAATAGTTTTAATTTATTTATTAACTCTATTTAATAATTCTTATTATCATTTATTTATTAACTATTCAAGTTGAAAGACTTGAGTAATATTTATGTTAATTTTTCTTTTTATTTATTTAAATAATAATAAAGATTGACAAGAAAGATTTTTAAATTGAGCAGTTTTTATAGGGTCATTAACTATAATATTAACTGACAATTTGTTTATCCTTTATTTAGGGTTAGAACTTCAAACTTTTCCTATATTTATTTTAATATCAAAAAATAGGTTATGGTTGAAAAGTTCTGAAGCTGGGTTGAAATATTTTATTTTAGGTGCCTTATCTTCAGGAGTATTCTTACTAGGGTCTAGTTTGATTTATGCTAAAGGTTTAAGCTTAAATATTAATTTATTATGAAATAATTTTAATGAAGAATGTAGTTTTTATTGGGTAATGATATTATTACCTTTATTATTTAAACTTGGTGTTGCTCCTTTACATTTTTGGGTTCCTGATATATATGAAGGAAGTAATTGAAGAACTATTGGTATCTTAAGTACAATTTCTAAATTAAGTGTTATTTATTTAGTTTTTCAAATTCAACCTATTACTAAATTGTTATTATTGAGTTCTTGTATATCTATAATAGTAGGAGTCTTAGGGGCTTTGAACCAAACTAAATTGAAAAGATTATTAGGATACAGTGGTATTACTCATATAGGTTTTTTAATATTATTATTTTCTTCTTTAACTTATCAATTTTTACTACTTCCAAACTTTTATTTGTTTACTTATATGGTTGGTTTAGTTGTATTAGTTTATTTATTTGTTAAATTAAATTTAACTAAAGATAGTTATTTAATCGAACTACAAAACAAACAAACTCAATTAGAAAATGTAATCTTAATTATTTTAATACTATCCTTAGCTGGAATCCCCCCTCTATCTGGTTTTATTGGTAAATGAATATTATTTGTTTCCCTTTTAGATAATAATTACGTATTTATTTGTACTGTTTGTGTTATTTTTTCTTTTATTGGGGCTGTTTATTATTTAAGATTAGTTAAATTAATTTATTTTAATAGAAACCTTTTTTTAAATAGTTGAAAAACAATTTTTACAATTAATAATATTTCAGAAGGATTATTTATTTTGTCTCCTATAATTTACTTATCCGCATTAATGATTATTAATCCAACCCCTTTTTTTCTTTTTTTAAGTTCTTTTAATTTTTAATGTATTTACTTATTTTATATTTACCATTAGTAAGTTTTTTTATTTGTTTATTTTTAGGTAGGTATATTGGAATGAATGGTTCTAAAATAATTAGTAATATTTGTTTATCTTTATCTTTATTTTTATCTTTTCTTATTTTCATTCAATGGAATTATGGTATTAATTTAAGTATAAATCTAACAACTTGATTTAATGTAGGAGTTTTATCAGTTCCTTTAACAATTTATTTTGATCATATAACTAATTCTATGCTTTTATTAATAACTATGGTCTCTTTCTTAGTTCATTTATTCTCTACTTCTTATATGGATGGTGACCCTCATATCACTAGATTTATGGGGTATTTATCTTTATTTACTTTTTTTATGTTAATTTTAGTAACAGCTAATAATATAGTTCAAATGTTTATAGGTTGAGAGGGGGTTGGATTAACTTCCTATTTATTAATTAATTTTTGATATACTAGAATACAAGCTAATAAATCAGCAATAAAAGCAATGGTAGTAAACAAAGTTGGAGATGTAGGATTTTTATTAGGTATTGTTTCTTTATGACATATTTCAGGTTTATTAAAATTTAATACTTTTATTAATTTAACTATATTTCCTAATTTAGAAATATTATTAAATTGAATAAATGTAATGTTAATAATAGGTGTAATGGCAAAATCAGCTCAAATTGGTTTACACACATGATTACCAGATGCTATGGAAGGGCCTACCCCTGTTTCAGCTTTAATTCATGCTGCTACTATGGTTACTGCTGGGGTATTTTTAATTATAAGAATATCACCAATGTTAGAAAGCACTCCTTTAATTTTACTATTAGTTATTTTTTTAGGGGCATTAACAGCTTTTATGAGTGGAACTATAGGATTAGTACAAAGCGATTTAAAAAAAGTAATAGCTTATTCTACTTGTAGTCAATTAGGTTATATGGTAATGATTTGTGGATTTTCACATTATTATTGTGGTTTATTTCATTTATTTAATCACGGATTTTTTAAAGCTTTATTATTTTTAAGTGCTGGTTCAATAATTCATGCAGTAAATAATGAACAAGATATGAGAAAAATTGGAGGTGTTAAATTTACTTTACCTCTTTCATATATTTGTATAGTGGTAGGTTCTTTATCCTTAGCAGGTTTACCCTTCTTAACAGGGTTTTATTCTAAAGATCTTTTATTAGAATTAGTTTACCAAAATCATTTTTTATCTTTTGCTTTATGGTTAGGTTTATTAACTACATTATTAACAGCATTTTATTCCTTTAGGTTAATATCTTACACATTTTTAACATCACCATCAATGTCTATGAAAACTTCAAAAATATTACATGAAGGTAAATGAAATTTATTTTCACCATTATTAATATTGTTTTTATTTAGTATATTTGTAGGATTTATAATGAATAATTACATAATGGTAGATACGAGTCCTCCAATATTACTTACCATAAATAAATTCCATCCTTTAATTCTAACAATTATGGGGTCTTCTATAGCTATTATTTTAACTTACTTATTAATTTTTTTTTGGAAATTAATATTTAAATGATATATAGTTTTTATACACGATTTTTTTTCAAGAGCTTGATATTGAGATCCAATAACAAAAAATTATTTAATTAATTCTAGTTTAGGTATAGGATTCTCAACAACATATAAATTATTAGACAACCAGTTTATAGAAATGTTAGGTCCTTATGGGGGATCAAACACGGTTGTTAACTATTCATCCCAATTAAGTCAATACCATATAGGTAAAATGTCAAGCTATAGTTTAGCACTTATCACATTTATATATATCCTCTTAATCCTTCTTTTGATTTTGGAGAATTAAAAATGTTTAAATTATTTATACATGTTAGTGAAAACGTACAAGTGAGTAGATTAATACTATGATTATAATGTATCAGGTTTTTTAGAATAAACTAATAAAAAACCTAAAACACAAAGCTTAAGCCACGTTTAAATGAAACAAAGTAAATTTTCAGCAGTAAAGAATATTATACAATTAATGAGAGTTAGATATAGTTATTAAATAAAATTTTGTCGAATTAAGTGCCAGCAGACGCGGTTATACTTAAGAAGTTAATTTTTATAAATAAAAAGGTTGTATTTAAGTAAGTAAATTATTATACATAGAAAATTATTGAATTAGTAGAATAAACAATAATAATAATACTTTGATGTATATAGTAATCTAATATAATAAAAAAGAATATTAAATAGGATTAGATACCCTAGTAAATCTTTAAATCATTCTTCAACTACCTGAATAGTATACTTGTAAAAGTGAAAATCAAAAATTTTGGCTGTTTATTATGTTATTAGAGGAACGTGTTATTTAATTTGATAACCCGCAAAAAACCTTACCAATTCTTGTTTTCAGGTGCTGCATGGCCGTCTTACATAATATATCATTATCATCATGGTTAAAGTCAGGTATTATGGCTCTTATGAATTGGGATATAATGCGTTACAATAATTATTTTAATCGAATTATAATTTTGGAATTTATTGAAATATAAAATGAAAGAGAATTTAACAGTAAGCGAAAATAGAATGTTTCGCTAAATTATTGAAAATATGAGTACAAATTGCCCGTCGCCTTTATTTAGATAAAGTAAGTCGTAACATAGTAGGTATAAGGGAACTTACACCTGAAAGAACTCGATTAAGTAGATCAAATAATTTTCAAAATTATTAGTAATGGTTCAAATCCATTGTTCTTTGATGTATCTTTATAAATTTTTTTCTGTAATACTTACATTTTCAACCGTTATGACTGTCATAGCTCCTAACCCAATTCAATCTGTTTTTTGGTTAGTATTGAGTTTCTTAGCTGGGTCCGCCTTGTTAATTAGTTTAAGAGTAGACTTTATTCCGTTAATCTTAATTATAGTTTACGTTGGAGCTATTGTAATATTATTTCTATTTGTAGTAATGATGTTAGAAGTTAATCAGCATAACAAAAGTCCAGTTTATAATACTATACCTATAACAGTAATTTTAACTATACCGATTGCGACAAATTTAAAATTTATCACAATTAAAAATATAGAAATGTGAAATCAAATTTTTACTTTTAAAGGTTATTGTTTTAATTACCAAGATCATTTACGTTTAATGGGGCATTTAATATATACAGATTATATTCTTCCATTAGTAGTTCTTACAATTTTGTTATTAATTGGTTTAGTTGGAACTATTATACTAGGTTTAGAAGCTATTGATAGGCGAAAACAAGAATTAAGTACTCAACAAAGAAGAAATAATTCATGAATTTAGAATTTAAAACTTTATTTTATTGATTATTTTTTAGTTTTGTTTTATCATTTATTATTTCAATAGCTTCGATAATATTATCAAACAAAACACCAGATAAAGAAAAAGTTTCTGTTTATGAATGTGGATTTAATCCTATAAATATGCCGGGACAACCTTTTTCTATAAGATTCTTCTTGATTGGAGTTTTGTTTTTGATTTTTGATTTAGAAATTACTTATTTATTTCCTTGAAGTGTATCTTCTAATGTAGTATCTTTAAAAGGTCAATGAGTAATTATTATTTTCATTATTTGTTTAGTAATTGGTCTTATATATGAATGAGTTAAAGGAGGTCTTGAGTGAGAATAATGTTAATATTAATTTTTTTAATTAGTATAATAGGAATAATATTAAATAGAACACATACAATTTTGATTTTAATTTGTATAGAATTAATGTTATTATCTATTACATTAAATTTTTTGGTTAATTCTATTTTATTAACTAACATTACAGGACAAATATATTCCTTATATATTATAACAGTAGCAGCAGTAGAAACAGCTATAGGATTGTCAATATTAATAACTTTTTATAAAGTAAGAGGTTCTATTTCTGTAAATTTATTAAATCTTTTAAAAGGCTAATGATAAACATTATATATTCTATAATTTTTGGTGTTTTAAAATTTTTATTTATTGTAGTACCTGTTTTAATTTCAGTAGCTTATTTAACCCTAGCAGAAAGAAAAATCCTAGGATATACTCAATCAAGAAAAGGTCCCAATGTTGTGGGTATTTATGGTTTGCTTCAACCTTTAGCGGATGGTGTAAAATTATTTTGTAAGGAAATTGTTATCCCTAATCACGTAAATGTTGTATTGTATTTATGAGCTCCTATACTTGCTTTAACTTTGGCTTTAGTAAGTTGAAGTTTAGTTCCTTTAGGGGGAAATATAGTTGTTAACAATTTAGATTTAAGTTTATTAGTAATATTTGCTTTATCAACTATTGGGGTATATGCCATTTTAATATCTGGGTGATCTAGTAATTCAAAATATGCATTCTTAGGTGCATTAAGAGCAGGAGCTCAAATGATAAGTTATGAAGTTTGTATAGGTTTAATTATAATAAATGTTATATTATGTGTAGGAAGTTTTAACATTTCTAATATTACTATATTTCAGAAAAATTCTATTTGATTATTAATACCTTTACTAGGACCAGCTTTTATGTTTTTTATTTGTTCTTTAGCTGAAACAAATCGTGCTCCTTTTGATCTTACTGAAGGAGAATCTGAATTAGTTTCAGGTTATAATGTAGAATATTCTTCAATGTCTTTTGCTTTATTTTTCCTTGCAGAATATTGTCATATTATATTTATGAGTTATTTATTTGTAATACTATTTTGTGGTAGTAGTCAATTTTTGATTTTCGATTTAACTGTATTAACTTTCTTGAAATTAACATTAATTGCATTTGCTTTTATATGAGTAAGAACAAGTTATCCAAGATTAAGATACGACCAATTAATGTATTTACTTTGAAAAACTTATTTACCTTTGAGTATAGGTTTAGTTTTAATTACTAATTGTTTATTATGATCTTTAAAAGGAGTACCTACTAAATTATGTATATAGCTTTATTTATTTTTTTCTTTATATTAATGTTCACTGATAGAAATAAAATATCTAGATTAAAATTTTGGTCTTTATTATTTTCTATTTTACTACTGATATTATTTATAATACAAAATTTAAAATTTTCTAATTTTGATAATTTACAATTTACTAATTTACATTCATGAAGTAATCCTATAGGATTAGGTGTTATAAATACAATGTTTTATGTAGATGGAATATCACATTTCTTTATAGGTTTAAGTATAATGTTAATTGTTATATGTTATTTAATTAGTTGAGAAAATATAGAATACCTAAACAAAGAATTCATAATTCTTATTTACATGACTCTTATTATATTAATAGGAGTTTTTACTACATCTGATTTATTATTGTTTTACATATTATTTGAATCAAGTTTAATACCTTTATTTTTATTAATTGGGATATGGGGATCAAGAGAAGAAAAAGTGAGAGCAGCTTTTTATTTTTTTTTCTACACTTTAATTGGTTCTTTATTAATGTTAATGAGTATTTTTAAATTATATAGTCTTTTAGGTTCAACTAATATTATTGTAATAAATAATATAAGTTTACCTTCAGCTTACCAATTTTGATTTTTTATTGGTTTTACTTTAAGTTTTGCGGTTAAAGTACCTATGATTCCTGTTCATATATGATTACCTCAAGCTCATGTTGAAGCTCCTTTAGCTGGGTCGGTTTTACTAGCTGGTATTCTATTAAAATTAGGGGGTTACGGTTTTATTAGATTTCTTAATCCATTATTTCCATTAGCTTTTCAATACTTTTCCCCATTTATGGTAATATTAAGTATAATTGCTGTAATATATGGAGGATTAACTACTTGTAGGCAAAACGATATGAAAAGATTAATAGCTTATTCTTCTGTAGCACATATGGGGTTTGTTTCCTTAGCAATATTTACAAACTCTTTTGAAGGTTTATGTGCTTCTATTTTTATGATGCTTGCACATGGGTTTTCTAGTTCTGGTTTGTTTATGTCTGCAGGTGTTTTATATGCAAGATTCCATTCTAGAGTAATAAAATATTTTAAAGGTTTAACTGTATCTATGCCTATTTTATCATCAATAACTTTAATTTTAGTTTTAGCAAATATTGGGTTTCCTTTAACTTTTAACTTTATAGCAGAGTTTTTTACAATTATTTCAGCTTATAACTATTCTTGAATTGTTGGTGTTTTGAGTTCTTTAGGTTTAATTTTAGCTACAGTTTATGCCCTTTATTTTTATAATAGGATATTTTTTGGTTTTTTAGGGAATTATTTAACTTCTCCGAGACAAATAACTTTATTTGAATTTCATCCTTTATTTATTTTACTAGTATTTATAATATTATTTGGTATTAAACCCGATTGATTATCAAATTTTTTTTTATTTGCATGTTATAAAAACATTAGTTTTTAATATGAGATTAAGAAAACAAAATCCAATTTTTTCTCCTATTAATTCAGCTTTAGTCGATTTACCAGCTCCTGCTAACTTAAGTTATTTATGAAACTTTGGTTCTTTATTGGGCTTGTGTTTAGGAACTCAAATAATTACAGGTATATTTTTAGCAATGCACTACTGTGCAGATGTTAGTATAGCTTTTTCATCTGTAACCCATATAAGTAGAGATGTAAATTATGGATTTCTATTAAAATACTTACACGCCAATGGAGCTTCTGCATTTTTTGTTTGTATGTATATTCATATAGGTAGAGGATTATATTATGGAAGTTATTTAAGAAAACCTTTATGAAATGTTGGAGTTGTTATTATATTATTAATGATGGCTACAGCATTTATTGGTTATGTTTTACCTTGGGGACAAATGTCCTTTTGAGGTGCTACAGTAATAACAAATTTTGTTTCTGCTATTCCTTACATAGGAAATGATGTTGTAGTATGAATTTGAGGGGGTTTTAGTGTAGGAAACCCTACTCTAAATAGATTTTTTAGTTTTCATTACTTATTTCCTTTTATTTTAGCTGGTTTAGTTTTTATACATATAATATTACTTCACACCACAGGATCTAATAACCCTTTAGGTGTTAATTCTGATTCTGATAAAATCCCTTTCCACAGTTATTTTATTGTAAAAGATTTATACGGTTTTGTGTTAATGTATATTTTATTATTATATTTAGTTTTTTATTCACCTAATGTTTTAGGTGATCCAGAAAACTACATAAAAGCAAACCCTATGGTGACTCCTATTCATATTATGCCAGAATGGTATTTCTTATATGCTTATGCTATATTAAGAGCAGTACCTAACAAATTAGGAGGGGTTATAGGTTTAGTTGTAAGTATTTTGATTTTATTTTTAACACCTTTCGTTCACATAAGCTGATTAAAATCCTTAATGTTTAGACCAATTGGTAAATTTTTCTATTGATGTTTTATATTTAATTTTTGTTTATTAACTTGATTAGGTTCAAAACCAGTAGAAGATCCTTATGTATTAATAGCACAATTATCAGCTATTTTTTTCTTTTCATATTTTTTAATTATTGTACCTTTAACAGGTTTAATTGAAAATAAATTATTATTCTCACATGGGCAACTTTATAACTCGTTGAGTATTTTCAACGAATCATAAAGATATAGGAACTTTATATTTAATTTTTGGTTTATTTTCAGCTATGGTAGGTACAGCTTTAAGTATGATTATACGTTTAGAATTAGCAGGTCCTGGAACTATGCTTGGTGATGATCATATTTATAATGTTGTAGTAACAGCACATGCTTTTGTTATGATTTTTTTCTTAGTTATGCCAGTATTAATTGGAGGATTCGGTAATTGGTTTGTTCCATTATTTATCGGAGCACCAGATATGGCATTTCCTAGATTAAATAATTTAAGTTTTTGATTACTACCTCCAGCTTTAATTTTATTATTAGGGTCATCTTTAGTAGAACAAGGAGCTGGTACTGGTTGAACTGTTTATCCACCATTATCTGGGCCTCAAACCCATTCCGGAGGTTCGGTAGATTTAGCTATATTTAGTTTACATTGTGCAGGTGCTTCTTCTATTATGGGAGCTATAAATTTTATAACTACTATATTTAATATGAGAGCTCCTGGAATGACTATGGACAAATTACCTTTATTTGTATGATCAGTTTTAATTACAGCATTTCTTTTACTATTATCCTTACCCGTATTAGCAGGAGCAATTACAATGTTATTAACAGATAGAAATTTTAATACTAGTTTTTTCGATCCTGCAGGAGGAGGTGATCCTGTTTTATACCAACATCTATTTTGATTTTTTGGTCATCCCGAAGTTTATATCTTAATTATTCCTGCATTTGGTATTATATCCCAAATAATACCCCTATTTTCAGCCAAGAAACAAATCTTTGGTTATTTAGGAATGGTATATGCTCAATTAGCTATAGCTTTTTTAGGTTTTATTGTATGAGCACATCATATGTATACTGTAGGTATGGATGTAGATACTAGAGCCTATTTTACTGCAGCAACAATGGTAATAGCAGTCCCTACTGGTATTAAAATATTTAGTTGACTAGCAACTATGTATGGAGGTAAAATAACTTTTACCACTCCTATGTTATGAGCTACAGGTTTCATCTTTTTATTCTCTGTAGGAGGATTAACAGGTGTAGTTTTAGCTAATGGTTCTCTAGATGTTTTATTACACGATACTTATTATGTAGTAGCTCACTTCCATTATGTTTTATCTTTAGGAGCTGTTTTTGGTATGTTTGCTGGTTTTTATTTTTGGTTTGGAAAAATGACTGGTTACTCTTATAACGAATTTTACGGTAAAATTCACTTTTGAGTTACTTTTGTTGGAGTCAATTTAACATTTTTTCCCCAACATTTCTTAGGATTATCTGGAATGCCAAGAAGATATTCCGACTTCCCTGATAGTTTTTCTTTATGGAATTTTGTTAGTTCTTTAGGTTCAACCTTATCAATTTTAGGAGCAGTATGATTTATATTCATCATTTATGATGCTTTTGTCAGAGAAAAAAACTTCGAAACTTGATCTTTTACTAAAGAAATTAATAGTTTAGAATGAATCTTTTCCTCTCCACCACCATCCCATACATATCACGAATTACCTATAATTATACATATTAAATAAATACACCCTGAGCCGGGGCAACAAACCACTGCACACCCCCCCCMHCKGHAAGTAAAAATGGATCTATTGATGC